AAGAGGAATGTCTGATTAGAATTTTGATTGTTGTATCTTTCTTAGGACCTATCTGCTATAATATCGATAATATTATTAACATAATTTGTTATAACTATTCTAAAAATAAAAATCTTAAAAATCTTATTATCATAAAAAGAAAATTTCTATATATTTTCTATTTCTATATATTTTAGAAATAGAAATAGTTTAGAAATAGAATATAATAATATAATATAAATATATTATATTAATATATTTAATATATTATAATATTATAATGTTAATATAGTATAATGTTTACTATAGTATTTTAATATAGTATAATGTATATAATATAATGTAATATAATGTAAAAGTAGAAAAATAATGTATGTAAATTTTAAATATGAAAATAAATTGATGTATAATAATAGAATGCAAATTCTAACCAGTCAGATATTTCCATTACATTATTAGAGATAGAGAATTCTATTTCTATTTAGTCATATTCTAGTTATATATTATATATTATTTGTAACTATGGAAAGAATTATAAACTAGAATAGTAATAAATAGTAATAGTTCGTATTAAATAATAGTTCATATTAAATTCATAACCAATAGCCAAAATCCGGTAGTTTCTTGAACCCCTATACATTATTTCTATTTCTGTTATGTGAGCCCGCTTAGCTCAGGGGTTAGAGCATCGCATTTGTAATGCGATGGTCATCGGTTCGATTCCGATAGCCGGCTTTTTTCTCTATCGATTTTTTACATGATTGATAATCTCTCCTCTCCCTTTCCCCAAACGTTGAGTCACTAATCTATTATGTCGTGGTAACTTGTAACTAGGAATAAAAAGTTGATTAGAGCAATTAGATCTATATAGAACAAATCATAAAGCAGAGTCTTAATTTCTTATATATACAAAATATATACAAAAAATCCGGATATTGACACAATTCATTTCATTCTACTTTGTTCAGTAGATTTAGCTTTGCTTTGTTTATCCTTTAGTTCAGTCTTAATTTCGATTTCTTCTGTAAAATGAAATTTCAATAAAATAAAAAGGAGTCTTTATGTCTCGTTACCGAGGACCTCGTTTCAAAAAGATACGCCGTCTGGGGGCTTTACCGGGATTAACTAGTAAAAGACCTAGATCCGGAAGTGATCTTAAAAACCCATTGCGTTCCGTGAAAAGATCGCAATATCGTATTCGTCTAGAAGAAAAACAGAAATTGCGTTTTCATTATGGTCTGACAGAGCGACAATTACTTAGATATGTGCATATCGCCGGAAAAGCCAAAGGGTCAACAGGCCAGGTTTTACTACAACTACTTGAGATGCGTTTGGATAACATCCTTTTTCGATTGGGTATGGCTTCGACCATTCCTGGAGCCAGACAATTAGTTAACCATAGACATATTTTAGTTAATGGTCGTATAGTGGATATACCAAGTTATCGTTGCAAACCCCGAGATATTATTACTACGAAGGATAAACAAAGATCGAAAGCTCTGATTCAAAATTATATTGCTTCGTCCCCTCACGAGGAACTACCAAATCATTTGACTATTGACTCATTCCAATATAAAGGATTAGTAAATCAAATAATAGATAGTAAATGGATCGGGTTAAAAATAAATGAGTTGTTAGTCGTAGAATATTATTCCCGACAGACTTGAACCTAACGAACATAACAAAGAAAGGGGGTTCAGACAATTATGTCCCCCTTTTTCAACGAAAAAGTAAATAGATCTAAGGGCCTTGATCCGCATTTTTCTCATTCACGTATCATAAATCGCTCCCGTATCGCAGTAATGTAATTAGGAATAGAGGTTTTTTATCAAAAAAACTATTGGAATAATGATATGAATTGTTATTTGATTTGATATATTGTGGTCGGTAACGCTGGTGAATTAACAGAAACGGAAAGAGAGGGATTCGAACCCTCGGTAAACAAAAAGCCTACATAGCAGTTCCAATGCTACGCCTTGAACCACTCGGCCATCTTTCCTACATAATCTTATTATTGACCAGAAACCGAGTGAATAGCGAGTTACTCATATTATTTTATTGCAGTACGGGCACAACCGAGGTTCCATAGGAATAAAAAATTCCTTTCAAATTTCATATTTATCAACAACAACTTCTCTTATCATTTATCCCCTTATCATCTATCCCATAGATCTATTACAAACTCATGAATCGTACTATGGATTTTTCTATTTCATTTCAATGGTATAATGATTATTCCATCCCTTTTCTTTCCTCCTTGGATCATAACCAAATCCAAATTTCTCGAGTTATAAGAATCCATAGTAAAATAAAGTCCTTGGTTATTCAACTTAGATGAAATAGTAATAGTTCTGCTCATTTGTATACTACGAAATTTATATGAAATTCAATCTGATTCAAAAGTCTCCTATCTCTCTTTGTCCGAAAAGAATACAATTTGAGCGGAAGGTACATATCTTTTTAGTTAGAATTTTTCTTTTTTTATGTTATTCTGTAATGTACAGTTCCTTTGTTTGTGGGA